AAGTAGTCCATCTCCATCATTGCATATGGCAATATAGAAAGTAAAGAGGAAAAGGCATGACCAGAAGAATTGTGTGAAATAAGTGAATTGATCCAGTTGAGGCATCTTGATTGAGAATAAAGGATTCCCCCCATACAGAAAGAGAGGCCTTCCTGTACGAGTAGTGAAGAACTAAACGAGAACTTTTGTTTTGTTGGTTGTTGACCAACGGAAAGAAAGGGAGAAAGAAATGCCAGTCACCTACTAGAATAAGATTGAAAAAGGCTTTCTAAGATGATAATAAATAAAATAGAAACAAGATAAAATCGTATATCAAAACCAGAGCCCCCTTATTTTTAAATCCACCTCCCGTCGACCAGACGTGGTAAAATAATATCCAAGGAATGTATAGCTCTTAGCACGTTTCTATAAGGAACGCTTTCGCGGGTCCCCCTGCGTACTATTTGGGTGACGTACGCCTCATAGGTCCGCACCCCCAAAAGTCGCGGCCTATGAAGCTCGCTCCGGATTTCCGGGTAGCGGCGCAGAATGGCCTGGGGATGAAACCCATCCTCAACTAACGCTGCTTCTACGTGTCGTTCCACTATCGCTTGAGCGTCGATAGTGGAGACCATACGCCTCTCGTTCCCGCCCTCCCCAAAACTCAGCAATAAGTACCTATTATAAAGTACGTGACGCCTATATCCGTCGGGAAGCAGCGGCTGGGCCAACTCGGGGACCACGACGGGGACAGGGTCCGGGGCGGGCGGCGTTTCGGGTGCTGTAATAGGCTGCCCTGGTGGACTAAGTGGGGGGGAGGCGTTCCCCGCGTCACACCAGGCGATGACTGGATTTACTACTACCTCGTCCATTGAGTATAAGAGAGCAAATGATGGTATAGCAATGAACATCGGGATGATACTAGGAAATATGGTCCGAAGAATCTCGATAGTAGTTCCATGAACAATCCTTTGCGGGATTGGATTTTTTTCTTTTTGGAAATGCCATAAAGCGCGAACCAAGATCCGTGAGACGAAAACCAAAATAAGAATGAGGAAGAAAAAGATATCGTGATGTAAGTCTATTATTCCTTGCATCATAGGTGTTGCTGCGTCTTGAGATCCTAATTGCCATGGTTCCGCTGCATCACAAGGAGCAATTGTGAGAAATAGCCATTCTAGAACAATCATTTGCTCTGTTTCATTCTTTGACTGCTCTGCTCCCCCAAAAAAGAAATGGAGAGACTTGTTCTTGCTCTTCCAATTCAGGAAGACTTATTTCGCCGGTTGGTCCAACCAAGAAAGACATGGGAATTTTGGGCGTCAGATTCTTCTTCTTCTCTTACTTACGATATTTCGAGTTCCCTTGAAAAACAGACTGTATAATCAGTCAGTAGTGCTTCATTAATGGATTCACTTTCTTGCTAAGGAGATGAGTTGCCTTCTTCAGATTGAAATTCTCTCTGGGAATCATATCCCTGAGCTCTCACTCGAAAGGGTTCAAAACGTATTCGTTGCTAAGAAAATTTTGAATGAAATAAGTTGTAGGGACTCATCCAACTAAGCTTAGCCTTTACCTGAGCACCTTGCCTTTTAGGCCTTGCTTGCTTTACTTTAGTCCTACTATCCCTGGCTCTTGAAATCTTATACTATCTTAACTACAAATACAAAAGGTAATAAAGATTTTCTTCTTGATACTAGATTCTCTATTGAGTAAGTAACTCGTTAAGTAAGAATAAGTAATATCACAAATCGAATCCCTGAAACTTCTTTTTTTGGTACAGCTCGAAGAGACAGAAGATTAGAGGAGGGCAGATGAGATGACACTCAAAGCACTGATAGTCTAAACCCTGGGGCTGGTACTTCAATTGGAAGCTATCACAAACTAGATGCTTACAGTCCTTTTTTCTCTCCCAGTGCTTTAAGTAAGAAATACATTTAGAAAGAAGAGATTCTCTAGCCTAGAGGAAAGAGAACAACTAGGATGAAAGGTATTACTAATCTTGATATAGTGAGACAGGATGATAGAATGTCACTAGTATAAGCGCCCGGTTAGAACCATGGGAAGATTAGAATGACTCCACTAGGAACCTCATTAAAGATAGATAGCTACCTTAGAGAGCTTACACAGTCAATTGATCTATCCTAGGTTGAGGAATCCGGGAAGAAGGCTTTCAAGTCAAGAAGAGATTAGCTCCTAAGGAGGAAATAAGGGAGTCATCTCGAAAGACGTTATTAGCTTATTTATAAGCAGTCGAAGATCCTTAAAAGCCTTTCTTTTTGGCTTACGGCGACTGTGGGCATTCTCGGCATCTTCACTGTTGCCCCTCTTCTCAAAGCCTTTCGAAATGTCAATGTGCCATTTTCTTCTTTCCCCGGGATACTATTTATTACAAACGAATCAATGTCCAAGATCCATGTCACACTAGGAATCAGCCGCCAAGAAAGGGGGAGAAGAAGCGTGTGATTCCCTGATACCAAGGCAGCGGGAGCTCCGCCTAGAAGAAATACACAAAGGGGATAGAATGCCTTTCTTCTCTTAAGAGATTTCTTAAAAAGAGGTGGTTTACATAACCAAGAGTTTGGTCGGTTCTCCGATCCACCTTGAATGAGCTATCCTTGCCCCCTCGAATGAGTAGATCGGCGATACAGGAATTGGAGTGAATGAGGCCCAACATAGAATTCTTTCTCGGAGGTTCGCCCGGCGCCTCTCTTCTCTGGATCCGCTCTCAGAATTTTGACATCACGGGGGCCATCCATTGAGGCTATCGAGGTCTAGCTCGTCTCTTACAGTACAGCCCTCACTCGAAGTAAGGATTTCAGGGGGTTACTGACCAGATAGATCTATTTAGTGAGAGAAAGTGGCCTATAGCCCTCTCTAAAACTGATGAATCAAAGCCTATCGTCTCAGCCTTTCCAGCAGCCTAATCCGATAAGCCTAAACATGGTCCAAGGAGTTCTAACAATCGGGGAAGCCTTTGCCCTTGCTTTAGTTGACCCGAAAGCAGGTAGTTCAGTTCCTGACCTCGGCTCATTCCCTTCAGTTTTGAAGTGAAAGCGCGGTTACGGGTTTCCTTTTGTATCAGCATTGGCGATTGATTTATCCTTCTCATCCGGTCTATATCGAATGACCTTCTTTTTTGCTCTGGCTGCTATTGACTTGACTACATTGTCTCACTGAGGAGTGTTTTCTCATATCATAGAGGAAAGAAAGATGGGCCGAATCATGCAGGTGGAAATTTCTGTGATCACCTATGATATATCTGGTTGTTCTCTCTCCTCCTCCTTCTCTATGTTCCTTACCTTCCACCTACAAAAGCAAGAATGCAATCTCGAGTACGTCCCTCTTATCTTATTTCGGAGAAATTGAATAAGAAAGTGATGTTCGAAAACACTGATGAAGTAGAGTCAGTCTGAGGATTGGATCCGGGGGAACATAGATTTCCTATCGGTCTTGACCTTCTCAGAGACTTGCCAAGATAGGGATCTGCTCTTATATTATAGATATTATAGACGATATTAGAAAAGGAACCCCTCTCTCTTTCCTTTCTGTGCGCTCTCTCTTCTGTCATGTGCTTAAATAATTGAAAGTAAAAAGTGATCAACTTTCTCGATCTGCTTCAGACTCATCACTCTAATGTCTCGTCCAGGTCGGGGGGTGAATTGGGCCCTCTGAATGAATGGTGAACCAGTCCTACGAGTGGGTTGATCCGCCGCAATTATTGTTATATATAGTCCTGACCCGGAAAGGTACTAGGCATGGGTCACGCCACCTTGTTCAGGCGAAAGCCCATCAAGTGAATGAAGTCTAATTCCCATTCCGGGCCGGCCCAGGCCTGCTCGCTATCCGAGTGTAGTCAGCAAAAGCAAAGATAAAAAATGACGTAACGTAGGACCTTGAATCCTCTGAGAGAGAATGGATTCAGAGTATACTTATTATATATATTGATCGAGAGCGGGGAAGAATCCGGATAGGAATCAAAATCGTTGCGTACTAGCTTCAGTGGGAATAAGTAAGTGTCACGTTAAGGAGAAACTAATATTGGACCGGGAAGAAAAAAGGGCAAAAATCAATCGGGGGGAAGTCTAAAGGAAATTTTTCAATGATTTCTCCAAGACTAATAAGGTGTCTCGGTACAGGGGTAACAATTGTTTTTTTGCATTTTATAGGGGCAGAGGACCTCACTCAAGGTTCAACCCCTTCTTTTTTTTTTATATTTATTTTTTCGTTAATAACTTTAGTACTGATTTATCGGATTAGAGTTTCGAAGAGAAAGAAGAGTTCTTTTCTTTTATTCTTGATTCTTTTTCTAATTGCAGTGTTAGGTGCATGTTTTCGATCTCTTTTTCCTTTTTATTTGATCTCGGGCTTCTTCTTCTTTCCAGAACCAGAAAGAAGTCTTTCTCTGACGGACCCTTCTTCCGGCCCATCGGGCTCTGAGGATTCCTTCGACCTCAATGTGTTGTTGGAAAGCTGGCCAACCTCAATAGAGAGCGGCAGCGCGACGATCAATCAACCAGAACCTAGGCGCGTGCCGCCTGCGGCTCATGTTGCTCCGCGGGGGGACGAAGCTGGCCCATCGAATCAGCCCCCACAAGGGCAAGGGGTCCCCTACCCATATCATCCGGAGGAGCTGATCGGGGGCGATTCCGTCTCGTCCATCCAACGGCGGCTTTTGGCTTCTAACCCCCTTCCTAGTGCCGAAGAGATCGACTTCGCCCGTATACAAGCGGAAGACCTCTTCGAGGTCAAGGTGAAGATCATTCGCCAAATGGAAGGTCTTGATCCGACCGGGGATTGGATGCGGCAGGGAGCTCGCGCTCTCGACTCCCCCAATAGCGCTACAGGGGAGTCGTCGCTGGAAAGGCTCTATAGCCTTTCTGACGATCTCGATCAGAAAGGAAGGACCTCTAGAGCTTTTTTCTCATTGAGCGAAAAAGTCGCCCTGAGAAAAGGGGATCTCGATGAAGGGTCTTCCGCATAGAGGTATCCAACGCGTTCTTGTCCCTATTCATAAAGCA